GGATAAACCATCCCCTTATGGTATAGTACATAATATGCATAATATTACATTAATGTACTAGTACATACATGCATTATCACCAAATCATTATTTTAACCACAAAGCAAGTATTAAACACTAAAAACGCACATAAAACATGTCATTAAAATTCAGAAATAACTTTATCTAAACTTGAGTAACATATTACTCCCCAAAAATTTGACCTCAGATTTTTCCTTGAAATAATCAACTATAATTGCACAAGAAAATATTAATGTAGTAAGAGACCACCAACCAATTATATAAAGGAATATCATGCATGATAGAATCAGGGACAATAAATGTGAGGGTAGCACAATATGAACTATTACTGGCATCTGGTTCCTATTTCAAGCACATAACTATAATATCCCGCATTTTAAATAATTATACTGGCATCTGATTAATGGTGTAGTACATACATCTCGTTACCCACCAAGCCAAGCATTCTCTTATATGCATAACGTTCTCTTTTTTTTCTTCTTTTCATCTTGCATCTCAGAGTGCAGGCTCAAATGTAAATTAAGGTTGAGCATTCTCCTTGTATGGGACAATGTAGGTTAATTATTATAAGACATAACTTAAGAATTACATATTATTAACTCAAGTGCATAACATATATATCTCTTGTTCAACTTATCCTTACATATAGTGCCCCCTTTGGTTTTTGCGCGACAAACCCCCCTACCCCCTACGCTCGGCGAATCCTGTTATCCTTGTCAAACCCCGAAACCAAGGAGGACTCAAGAACGTATCAGCCAACGAGTTGAAGTGTAAATTGGCATCCCACATTATATATATATATGTGCACCAATTTTTATTGCGGCAATTTACCGCCAGCCTAACGGACCCTACTAAAAACTTCACAAAAATAGCTCGGCACTAAATATTCTAATATTATTAACCAGCTGGCGTAGCTTAATACAAAGCATAGCACTGAAGATGCTAAGATGAGACCTAAAAAACTCCGCATGGCACAAAGGCATGGTCCCGACCTTATTATCAGCTCTAACTCGACTTACACATGCAAGTCTCCGCAACCCAGTGAATATGCCCTCAATCCCCCGCCCGGGGACGAGGAGCAGGCATCAGGCGCAAACATTAGCCCAAGACGCCTAGCCAAGCCACACCCCCAAGGGAATTCAGCAGTGATAGACATTAAGCCATAAGTGAAAACTTGACTTAATCAGTGTTAAGAGGGCCGGTAAAACTCGTGCCAGCCACCGCGGTTAAACGAGAGGCCCTAGTTGATATTACAACGGCGTAAGGGGTGGTTAAGGACACATAAAAATAAAGTCAAATGGCCCCTTGGCTGTCATACGCTTCTAGGTGTCCGAAGCCCTAACACGAAAGTAGCTTTAATAAATTCACCCGACTCCACGAAAACTGGGAAACAAACTGGGATTAGATACCCCACTATGCCCAGCCGTAAACCTAGGCATCCAACTACAATTAGATGCCCGCCAGGGTACTACGAGCATCAGCTTAAAACCCAAAGGACCTGACGGTGTCTCAGACCCCCCTAGAGGAGCCTGTTCTAGAACCGATAACCCCCGTCTAACCTCACCACTTCTAGTCACCCCAGCCTATATACCGCCGTCGTCAGCTTACCCTATGAAGGTAATAAAAGTAAGCAAAATGGGCACACCCCAATACGTCAGGTCGAGGTGTAGCGCATGAAATGGGAAGAAATGGGCTACATTTTCTAACATAGAATATCACGAATACGCACCATGAAACAGTGCTTGAAGGAGGATTTAGTAGTAAAAAGGAAACAGAGTGTCCCTTTGAACCCGGCTCTGAGACGCGTACACACCGCCCGTCACTCTCCCCGGTCAAAACGCACCAAAAATACCTAACACAATAGCACCGACAAGGGGAGACAAGTCGTAACACGGTAAGTGTACCGGAAGGTGCACTTGGATCAAATCCAAGGCGTGGCTGAGTTAGTTAAGCATCTCACTTACACCGAGAAGACATCCATGCAAACTGGATCGCCCTGAGCCAAACAGCTAGCTTAACTACTTAATAACCAAACAATATAAATAAAATAAAATAAGCCACAACACCAAAAACTAAACCATTCTTTTACCTGAGTATGGGAGACAGAAAAGGTTCTACAAAGCAATAGAGATAGTACCGCAAGGGAAGGCTGAAAGAGAAATGAAACAACCCATATAAGCACTAAAAAGCAAAGATTAAAACTCGTACCTTTCGCATCATGATTTAGCCAGTACACCCAAGCAAAGAGACCTTTAGTTTGAAACCCCGAAACCAGGTGAGCTACCCCGAGACAGCCTATTAAGGGCCAACCCGTCTCTGTGGCAAAAGAGTGGGAAGAGCTCCGGGTAGAAGTGACAGACCTACCGAACCTGGTGATAGCTGGTTGCCCAAGAAATGAATAGAAGTTCAGCCTCGTATGCCCCAGATCAGATAAACAAATAAGACCCCAAGAGAAATACACGAGAGTTAGTTAAAGGGGGTACAGCCCCTTTAACAAAGGACACAACCTTTCCAGGAGGATAAAGATCATAATATATAAAATATACTGTTCTAGCGGGCCTAAAAGCAGCCATCTAAGCAGAAAGCGTTAAAGCTCAGACAGAAAAAAGTTTATTATCCTGATAAAAAATCTTATTCCCCTAAATATTATTAGGCCAACCCATGCCCACATGGAAAAGATTATGCTAAAATGAGTAACAAGAAGGCCCGCCCTTCTCCAAGCACAAGTGTAAGCCAAACCGGACTAACCATTGGCAACTAACGAACTCAACCCAAGAGAGTAATGTGAATTACAAAAAAACCAAGAAAAACCCACGACCAAACTATCGTTACCCCCACACTGGAGTGCCACTAAAGGAAAGACTAAAAGAAAAGGAAGGAACTCGGCAAACACAAGCCTCGCCTGTTTACCAAAAACATCGCCTCCTGCAACATAACCAAGTATAGGAGGTCCAGCCTGCCCAGTGACTACAAGTTCAACGGCCGCGGTATTTTAACCGTGCAAAGGTAGCGCAATCACTTGTCTTTTAAATGAAGACCTGTATGAACGGCCAAACGAGGGCTTAACTGTCTCCCCTCTCAAGTCAGTGAAATTGATCTACCCGTGCAGAAGCGGGTATAATAATACAAGACGAGAAGACCCTTTGGAGCTTAAGGTACAAAACTCAACCACGTTAAGCAACTCAGTAAAAAGTAAAAACCTTGTGTGAATGAAATTTTACCTTCGGTTGGGGCGACCACGGAGGAAAGAAAAGCCTCCAAATGGATTGGGAAAACCTCCTAAAACCAAGAGAGACATCTCTAAGCCACAGAACATCTGACCAAACATGATCCGGCTAATATAGACCGACTAATGAACCAAGTTACCCTAGGGATAACAGCGCAATCCTCTCCCAGAGTCCATATCGACGAGGGGGTTTACGACCTCGATGTTGGATCAGGACATCCTAATGGTGCAGCCGCTATTAAGGGTTCGTTTGTTCAACGATTAAAGTCCTACGTGATCTGAGTTCAGACCGGAGCAATCCAGGTCAGTTTCTATCTGTAACGCCACTTTTCCTAGTACGAAAGGATCGGAGAAGAGGGGCCCATACTTAAAGCACGCCCCACCCCAATTTATGAAGACAAATAAATAAAATAAAGGGGGGCCAAAACCCCAGCTGGCCAAAATAAGGACATACTGGGGTGGCAGAGCATGGTAAATTGCGAAAGGCCTAAGCCCTTTTAACCAGAGGTTCAAATCCTCTTCCCAGTTCATGTTAAACACCCTAATTACCCACCTAATCAATCCCTTAGCCTACATTGTACCAGTACTCCTGGCAGTAGCCTTCCTAACACTCATTGAACGAAAAGTACTAGGATATATACAATTACGAAAAGGACCAAACGTAGTAGGTCCTTACGGACTACTACAACCCATTGCCGACGGACTAAAACTCTTCATTAAAGAACCCGTCCGCCCATCTACATCATCCCCATTCCTATTTTTAGCCACCCCAATACTTGCACTAACCCTAGCCATAACCCTGTGAGCACCTATACCCATACCCCACCCAATAACTGACCTGAACCTAGGAATTCTATTTATCTTAGCCCTATCAAGCCTTGCAGTATACTCAATTCTAGGATCAGGTTGAGCCTCAAATTCAAAATACGCACTAATCGGGGCTTTACGGGCCGTAGCTCAAACAATTTCATATGAAGTCAGTCTCGGACTAATTCTCCTATCTGTAATTATTTTCTCAGGGGGGTACACTCTACAAACATTTAACATTACCCAAGAAAGTATTTGATTACTTATCCCCGCCTGACCTTTAGCCGCAATATGATATATCTCAACACTAGCCGAAACAAACCGAGCACCGTTTGACCTAACAGAAGGAGAATCAGAACTAGTATCCGGTTTTAACGTGGAATATGCGGGAGGGCCCTTCGCACTATTCTTCCTGGCCGAATACACCAACATCCTTCTAATAAATGCCCTATCAACCGTCCTATTTCTGGGGGCCTCACACATCCCGAGCATCCCAGAACTCACGACAATTAACCTTATAACCAAGACTGCATTACTATCCATCATATTCCTATGAGTGCGAGCCTCATACCCGCGATTCCGATACGATCAACTAATACACCTAGCATGAAAGAACTTCCTTCCCCTAACACTAGCCTTCGTATTATGGCATACCGCCCTACCAATTGCACTAGCAGGACTCCCTCCACAACTATAACCAAGGAAATGTGCCTGAGCACCAAAGGACCACTTTGATAGAGTGTATTACAGGGGTTAAAATCCCCTCAGTTCCTAGAAAGAAGGGGGTTGAACCCATACTCAAGAGATCAAAACTCTAGGTGCTTCCTTTACACCACTTTCTATGGGCGAAGTCAGCCAATTAGGCTTTCGGGCCCATACCCCGAACACGATGGTTAGAATCCCTCCTCCGCCAATGAACCCATACGTACTTGCAATCCTACTATTCAGCCTAGGACTAGGAACCACCCTGACCTTTGCTAGCTCTCACTGACTCCTAGCCTGGATGGGCCTAGAAATTAACACACTAGCAATCACCCCCCTAATAGCGCAACACCACCACCCTCGTGCAGTAGAAGCAACCACAAAATATTTCTTAACCCAGGCCACCGCAGCAGCAATAATCCTATTTGCAAGCACAACAAATGCCTGAATAACCGGAGAATGAAACATTAACGACTTATCAAACCCCATCGCCAGCACAATATTTATAACAGCCCTAGCACTCAAAATTGGACTCGCACCAATACATTTCTGAATACCAGAAGTACTACAAGGATTAGACCTATTAACAGGACTCATCCTATCTACCTGACAAAAACTCGCCCCATTCGCACTTATTATCCAAACAGCACAAACTATTGACCCATCACTACTAACACTACTAGGAATTACATCCACATTAGTCGGAGGATGAGGAGGACTAAATCAAACCCAACTACGAAAAATTCTAGCCTACTCTTCAATCGCCCATATAGGATGAATAATCATTGTAATCCAGTACGCCCCCCAACTCACCCTAATTGCACTAGGAACATATATTATTATAACCTCCGCAGCATTCCTAACCCTAAAAATATTACTAACAACCAAAATCAATACACTAACAACAACCTGATCAAAAAGCCCTATCCTAGCATCAACAACTGCCCTAATCTTACTCTCATTAGGAGGCCTACCACCACTCACAGGATTTATGCCAAAATGACTAATCCTACAAGAACTAACAAAACAAGACCTCCCCATCATTGCCACAACCATGGCCCTAGCCACTTTAATCAGCCTATACTTCTACTTACGACTATGTTACGCAATGACACTAACCATTTCCCCCCATACAATTAACTCAACCACCCCCTGACGAACTCAAATAACCCAAACCTCTTTACCCCTAGCCCTATTCACCACAACCGCCCTGGGATTACTACCGATAACCCCAACCATTCTAATACTAACCACCTAGAGACTTAGGATAACACCAAGACCAAGAGCCTTCAAAGCTCTAAGTAGAAGTGAAAACCTTCTAGTCCCTGATTAAGGCCTACGAAAAACTAACTCGCATCTCCTGACTGCAAACCAGACACTTTTATTAAGCTAAGGCCCTACTAGATGGGAAGGCCTCGATCCTACAAACTCTCAGTTAACAGCTAAGCGCTCAAGCCAGCGAGCATCCATCTACCTTTCCCGCCGCCTAGTCAGTAGGGCGGGAAAAGCCCCGGCAGAGTATTAACCTGCATCTTAGGATTTGCAATCCAATGTGTTCTTCACCACGAGGCTGATAGGAAGAGGACTTAAACCTCTGTCTTCGGGGCTACAACCCGCCGCCTAAACACTCGGCTACCCTACCTGTGGCAATCACGCGCTGATTCTTCTCTACCAACCACAAAGACATTGGCACCCTTTATCTCGTATTTGGTGCCTGAGCCGGAATAGTAGGAACCGCCCTAAGCCTCCTCATTCGGGCTGAACTTAGCCAACCCGGATCACTTCTAGGTGACGACCAAATCTATAATGTTATCGTCACTGCCCACGCCTTCGTGATAATCTTCTTTATAGTAATACCTATCCTTATCGGAGGATTCGGGAACTGACTTGTACCACTAATAATTGGAGCCCCTGACATAGCATTCCCACGAATAAATAACATAAGCTTTTGATTACTACCCCCATCATTCCTGCTACTATTAGCTTCTTCTGGTGTTGTGGCTGGGGCCGGAACAGGATGAACAGTATACCCGCCCCTTGCGGGAAATCTGGCCCACGCAGGAGCATCGGTAGATCTGACAATTTTTTCACTTCACCTAGCAGGTGTCTCATCAATTCTAGGGGCGATCAACTTCATCACCACAACCATTAATATGAAGCCTCCGGCCATCTCCCAATATCAAACACCCCTGTTCGTTTGATCCGTACTTGTGACCGCCGTCCTACTCCTCCTATCACTACCCGTCTTAGCTGCCGGGATTACAATACTACTGACGGATCGGAATCTCAATACCACCTTCTTTGACCCGGCAGGCGGGGGAGACCCAATCCTTTACCAACACCTATTCTGATTCTTTGGTCATCCAGAAGTCTACATTCTCATTCTTCCCGGGTTTGGAATTATCTCTCATGTTGTAGCCTACTACTCGGGGAAAAAAGAACCGTTTGGTTACATAGGCATGGTGTGAGCAATGATAGCCATCGGCCTTCTAGGATTTATTGTATGAGCCCACCACATATTTACCGTCGGAATAGACGTAGACACTCGTGCATACTTTACATCTGCAACAATAATTATTGCTATCCCAACAGGTGTGAAAGTATTCAGCTGATTAGCCACACTTCACGGAGGATCAATCAAATGAGAAACACCCATACTATGAGCTCTAGGGTTTATTTTCCTATTTACAGTAGGCGGACTCACAGGAATTGTCCTATCCAACTCATCACTAGACATTGTCCTTCATGATACTTATTACGTAGTAGCACATTTCCACTATGTATTATCAATGGGCGCTGTATTTGCTATTATAGCAGCCTTCGTACACTGATTCCCCCTACTAACCGGATATACCCTCCACAGCACATGAACAAAAATCCACTTTGCAGTTATATTTATCGGAGTTAACCTAACATTCTTCCCGCAGCACTTCCTAGGCCTAGCAGGTATACCACGACGATATTCTGACTACCCAGACGCCTACGCCTTATGAAATACAGTATCATCCATTGGATCACTAATTTCTTTAGTGGCGGTTATTATATTCCTATTTATTCTATGAGAAGCCTTCGCCGCTAAACGAGAAGTACTATCTGTAGAACTAACAATAACAAATGTAGAGTGACTCCACGGCTGCCCTCCTCCCTACCATACGTATGAAGAACCAGCATTTGTTCAAATTCAATCAAATTAACGAGAAAGGGAGGAATTGAACCCCCATATACTGGTTTCAAGCCAGCCACATAACCACTCTGTCACTTCCTTTCAAAGACATTAGTAAAATGTAAATTACACCACCTTGTCAAGGTGAAATTGTAGGTTAAACCCCCGCATGTCTTAAGCCCAAGGCTTAATGGCACACCCAACGCAACTAGGATTTCAAGACGCAGCATCACCCGTTATAGAAGAACTTCTTCACTTCCACGATCACGCATTAATAATTGTGTTCCTAATTAGCACCTTAGTATTATATATTATTACTGCAATAGTATCAACCAAGCTTACTAACAAGTATATTTTAGACTCCCAAGAAATCGAAATCGTATGAACCATTTTACCAGCCGTCATTTTAGTACTTATTGCCCTGCCCTCTCTACGCATTCTATACCTCATGGACGAAATCAACGACCCTCACTTAACAATTAAAGCAATAGGACATCAATGATACTGAAGCTATGAGTATACAGACTATGAAGACCTGGGATTTGACTCTTACATAGTACCAACCCAAGACCTTACCCCCGGTCAATTCCGACTCCTAGAAACAGACCACCGAATAGTTGTCCCAATAGAATCCCCAATCCGTATCCTAGTATCCGCTGAAGACGTACTACACTCTTGAGCTGTACCATCCCTAGGCGTAAAAATAGACGCAGTTCCAGGCCGACTGAATCAAACCGCTTTCATCGCCTCGCGCCCAGGGCTGTTCTATGGACAATGCTCTGAAATCTGCGGAGCTAACCACAGCTTTATGCCAATTGTAGTTGAAGCGGTACCACTGGGACACTTCGAAAACTGATCCTCTCTAATACTAGAAGACGCCTCGCTAAGAAGCTAAATAGCGGACAAAGCATTGGCCTTTTAAGCCAAAGATTGGTGACTCCCGACCACCCTTAGTGAAATGCCACAATCAAACCCCGGCCCTTGATTCAAAGTTCTAGTATACGCCTGATTATTTTTCTTAACCATTATCCCAACTAAAATCTTAAATTACATTTCACCAAATAAACCAACTACAACAAAAACTAAAAAACACAAAACTGCATTCTGATTCTGACCTTGATAGCGAGCTTCTTCGACCAATTTGAAAGCCCTATCTGCCTAGGAGTCCCACTAATTATCATCGCAATCGCACTGCCCTGAGTACTTTACCCAACCCCGTCATCTCGATGAGTTAACAACCGACTCACCACAGTCCAGGGGTGGTTTATTAATCGATTTACTAAACAACTAATACTACCACTAAACACAGAAGGACACAAATGAGCATTATTACTAGCCTCATTAATAATTTTCTTAATCACAATTAATATGCTTGGCCTACTACCATACACCTTTACCCCCACAACACAACTGTCCTTTAATATGGGGTTTGCCGTGCCGCTATGACTTGCCACAGTAATTATTGGAATGCGAAACCAACCAACAATCTCTTTAGGACACTTATTACCAGAAGGAACACCCACCCCACTAATTCCAGTGCTGATTATTATCGAAACAATTAGCCTATTTATACGACCACTATCCCTGGGGGTTCGACTCACAGCTAACCTAACCGCAGGCCATCTCCTAATTCAACTTATCGCCACAGCCGTATTTGTTCTCCTACCAGTAATACCGGCAGTAGCAATCCTAACCGCCACTGTACTATTTATACTTACACTATTAGAAGTTGCAGTAGCAATAATCCAGGCTTATGTATTTGTGCTTCTTTTAAGCCTATATTTACAAGAAAACGTTTAATGGCCCACCAAGCACATGCCTATCATATAGTTGACCCAAGCCCTTGACCACTAACTGGGGCTATCGCTGCCCTACTAATAACATCCGGCTTAGCAATCTGATTCCACTACCACTCAACAATACTAATAACCTTAGGATTAATTCTCCTACTTCTCACCATATACCAATGATGACGTGACATTATCCGAGAAGGGACCTTCCAAGGCCACCACACGCCGCCAGTGCAAAAAGGGTTACGATACGGAATAATCCTGTTTATTACCTCAGAAGTATTCTTCTTTCTTGGGTTCTTCTGAGCCTTCTACCACTCAAGCCTAGCACCCACCCCAGAATTAGGAGGATGCTGACCCCCCACAGGAATTATCCCGCTAGACCCCTTCGAAGTCCCACTCCTCAACACAGCCGTACTACTAGCATCAGGGGTCACAGTAACATGAACCCACCACAGCATCATAGAGGGAGAACGAAAACAAGCCATCCAATCCTTAACATTAACCATTTTATTAGGACTTTACTTCACCGCACTACAAGCCATGGAATACTACGAAGCACCCTTCACAATCGCAGACGGAGTCTATGGTTCAACATTCTTCGTGGCTACAGGTTTCCACGGACTACACGTTATTATCGGGTCAACCTTCCTAGCAGTGTGTCTCCTACGCCAAATCCAATACCACTTTACATCTGAACACCACTTCGGCTTTGAAGCCGCTGCCTGATACTGACACTTTGTTGACGTAGTATGGCTGTTCCTCTACGTGTCTATCTATTGATGAGGCTCATAATCTTTCTAGTATTAAAATTAGTACAAGTGACTTCCAATCACACAGTCTTGGTTAAACCCCAAGGAAAGATAATGAATTTAATTATAACTATCTTAATTATTACAACAACCCTATCCTTAATCTTAGCAGCTGTATCTTTTTGACTTCCACAAATAAGCCCCGACGCAGAAAAATTATCACCATATGAATGCGGGTTTGATCCCCTAGGCTCTGCCCGACTACCATTTTCCCTACGCTTCTTTCTAGTAGCAATTCTATTCCTCCTTTTTGACCTAGAAATTGCCCTCCTCCTCCCACTACCCTGAGGAGACCAACTCCACAATCCCACCGAAACACTCTTCTGAGCCACAACAGTCCTAATTTTATTAACCCTGGGACTGATCTACGAATGAACTCAAGGCGGCCTAGAATGAGCAGAATAAGAGGGTTAGTCCAAAACAAGACCTCTGACTTCGACTCAGAAAATCGTGGTTTAATTCCACGACCCCCTTATGACACCCGTACATTTTAGCTTTAGCTCAGCATTTACTTTAGGTTTAATAGGGCTAGCACTCCACCGAACCCACCTACTCTCCGCACTCCTATGCCTAGAAGGAATAATACTATCACTATTCATTGCACTAGCCTTGTGGGCATTACAATTCGAATCGACAGCATCCTCAACAGCTCCTATATTACTATTAGCCTTCTCTGCCTGTGAGGCAAGCACCGGCCTAGCACTACTAGTTGCCACTACCCGCACTCACGGAACTGACCGGCTACAAAACCTAAACCTCCTACAATGCTAAAAGTGTTAATCCCAACAATCATGCTATTTCCAACAATTTGATTAACACCCCCTAAATGGCTGTGAACAACCACAACCGCACACAGTCTCCTAATTGCCTCCACTAGCCTAATCTGGCTAAAATGAGCCTCAGAAACCGGGTGAGTCTCCTCTAACGCATACCTGGCCACAGACCCACTATCGGCCCCACTTTTAGTATTAACATGCTGATTGCTCCCACTTATAATTATCGCCAGCCAAAACCACATTAACCCTGAGCCAATTGGCCGACAACGCTCTTACATCACACTTCTCGCCTCACTACAAACCTTTCTAATCATAGCATTTGGTGCTACAGAAATCATTATATTTTATATCATATTTGAAGCTACGCTCATCCCAACCCTTATCATCATTACCCGCTGAGGAAATCAAGCCGAACGACTTAATGCAGGAACCTACTTTCTGTTCTACACCCTGGCAGGATCACTCCCACTTTTAGTTGCCCTGCTCCTTCTCCAACAGTCCACAGGAACGCTATCGATATTAGTACTCCAGTATTCACAACCTATTCAACTCAACTCCTGAGGTTATATGATCTGATGAGCTGGCTGCCTAATCGCATTTCTAATTAAAATGCCGTTATACGGAGTTCACCTATGACTGCCAAAAGCACACGTAGAAGCCCCTGTGGCGGGATCAATAGTACTAGCAGCAGTCCTCCTAAAACTTGGCGGATATGGAATAATGCGCATAATAATAACGCTAGGCCCCCCATCAAAAGAGCTGGCCTACCCATTCATCATTCTAGCCCTCTGGGGGATTATTATGACCGGGTCAATTTGCCTCCGACAAACAGACCTAAAATCACTAATTGCCTACTCATCTGTAAGCCACATAGGACTAGTAGCAGGAGGGGTCCTAATTCAAACCTCATGAGGGTTTTCAGGAGCAGTTATTTTAATAATCGCCCACGGACTAGTGTCCTCAGCACTATTCTGTTTAGCCAACACAGCCTATGAACGAACCCATAGCCGGACAATAATACTCGCCCGAGGCCTACAGGCGATTTTCCCACTAACCACAATATGATGGTTCATCACCAATCTAGCCAACTTAGCACTCCCGCCACTGCCTAACTTAATAGGAGAACTCATAATTATCACAGCCCTGTTCAACTGGTCTCCATGAACAATTTTACTCACCGGCCTAGGAACATTAATCACAGCTGGTTATTCCTTATACATATTCCTCATGTCACAACGGGGCCCGGCACCTAGTCACATTATAGGACTCCAGCCCTTCCACACCCGAGAACACCTGCTAATGGCCCTACACCTAATCCCCATCATCCTACTAGTGATAAAACCAGAACTCATATGAGGATGGTGTTATTGTCAGTACAGTTTTAGCCAAAATATTAGATTGTGATTCTAAAGATAGGAGTTAAAACCTCCTTACTCACCAAGGAAGAACGGAAAATAGTAAGCACTGCTAATCCTTACACTCCGTGGTTAAAATCCACGGCTTCCTTACGCTTTCAAAGGATAACAGCCCATCCGTTGGTCTTAGGAACCAAAAACTCTTGGTGCAAATCCAAGTGAAAGCTAAAATGACACTAATCATACACTCATCACTTCTTCTAATCTTCTTCATTTTAATATATCCACTACTCACCACACTAAGCCCTAATCAACAAGGGCTTAACATAGCAAAAATAACTAAAACTGCCGTTAGCTCCGCATTCTTCATCAGCCTATTACCACTTATAATTTTCCTAAACCTGAAAACAGAGGGCATTATTACAAATTGACAATGAATAAACACTCAAACATTTGACATCAATATTAGCTTTAAATTCGACCACTACTCCTTAATCTTCGTTCCAATTGCCCTATATGTTACCTGATCAATTCTAGAATTCGCACTATGATATATACACTCCGACCCCTATATTGACCGATTCTTTAAATACTTACTCACATTCCTGGTAGCCATAATCATCTTAGTTACAGCTAACAATATATTTCAATTGTTTATTGGCTGAGAGGGAGTAGGGATTATATCATTCCTACTAATCGGATGATGACATGGACGAGCAGACGCCAACACAGCAGCTCTCCAAGCTGTTATTTATAATCGAGTAGGAGACATCGGACTAATTATAACCATAGCATGATTTGCAACAAACCTCAATTCCTGAGAAATTCAACAAATCTTTGCTTTATCAAAAAACTTCGACATAACAGTCCCCCTACTAGGACTTGCCTTAGCAGCAACAGGAAAATCAGCCCAATTTGGCCTCCACCCATGGCTACCGTCCGCCATGGAGGGCCCTACACCAGTATCTGCCCTACTTCACTCGAGTACTATAGTTGTTGCAGGGATTTTCCTACTTATCCGCCTCCATCCACTCATAGAAAACAACCAGCTGGCCCTAACGACCTGTCTTTGCCTCGGAGCATTAACCTCACTATTCACAGCCACTTGTGCTTTAACCCAAAATGATATCAAAAAAATTGTAGCTTTCTCTACATCGAGCCAACTTGGGTTAATAATAGTCACAATTGGATTAAACCAACCCCAACTGGCATTCCTCCACATTTGCACCCACGCCTTCTTCGAGGCCATACTATTCCTGTGTTCCGGGTCAATTATTCACAGCCTAAACGATGAGCAAGATATCCGAAAAATAGGAGGCCTATTCAATGCTATACCCGCCACCTCAACTTACTTTACAATTGGCAGTCTTGCCCTAACAGGAACCCCCTTTCTGGCGGGATTTTTTTCAAAAGACGCAATTATTGAAGCCCTAAACACCTCTTACCTAAACGCCTGAGCCCTAGCCCTAACACTAATCGCCACATCATTCACCGCAGTGTATAGCTTCCGACTAGTATACTTCGTAATTATAGGAACCCCACGATTCTTGCCCCTATCCCCAATTAATGAAAACAACCCACTAGTAATCAACTCCATCAAACGACTTGCTTGAGGAAGCATTATTGCAGGACTCATCATCACATATAACTTCCTACCAACAAAAACACCAATCATAACAATATCAACCCCCCTAAAAATAACAGCCCTTGCGGTAACAATCGCAGGCCTACTTGTAGCCGCAGGGCTGACTAATATAACAAGCAAGCAAGTAAAAGTTATCCCAATAATATCCACACATCACTTCTCAAGCATGCTAGGATTTTTTCCAACAACTATTCACCGACTCCTTCCAAAACTTAACCTCACCCTAGGACAGTCCGCCGCCGCTCAGCTCGACAAAACATGACTCGAAACCATTGGACCAGAAGGCCTAGCACTAGCACAAACAACCACAACAAAAATCATAAACGACATCACACGAGGAATAATCAAGACATACCTGACTATCTTCCTCCTGACCATAACATTATCTACCGTCCTAATCCTCCTTTAAACCACACGAAGAGCCCCACGACTTAGACCACGAGTAAGCTCTAAAACAACAAGTAAAGTTAAAAGCAACGCCCAAGCACAAATAACCAACATACCCCCGCCAGACGAATACATCACGGCCACACCACTAATATCACCACGCAAAACAGAAAACTCCTTCAACCCATCCACAACCACCCACGAACCCTCATATCAATCCCCCCAGAAAAACCCCGCCACTAAACCAACCCCTAATAAATAAACTAAAACATACCCTAACACAGAACGACTGCCCCAAGCCTCTGGAAAAGGCTCAGCAGCCAAGGCTGCCGAATAAGCAAAAACCACAAGCATCCCCCCTAAATAAATTAAAAAAAGAACTAATGATAAAAAAGAACCCCCATGGCCAACCAAAATCCCACACCCAACCCCAGCTGCAACTACCAAACCAAAAGCAGCAAAATAAGGCGTAGGATTAGAAGCAACAGCAACCAAACCCACAACCAAAGCTATCAGTAATAAAAACATAAAATAGGTCATAATTCTTGCTCAGACTTTAACCGAGACCAATGACTTGAAGAACCATCGTTGTTATTCAACTACAAAAACCATTAATGGCAAGCCTACGAAAAACACACCCCCTTATTAAAATAGCTAACAACGCATTAGTTGACCTACCAGCACCATCCAACATTTCAACATGATGAAACTTTGGATCCCTACTAGGACTATGCCTAATTACCCAAATTATAACTGGCCTATTCCTAGCTATACATTATACCTCGGATATTTCAACTGCATTCTCATCAGTAGCCCATATTTGCCGAGATGTCAACTACGGCTGACTGATCCGAAATACTCACGCTAACGGAGCATCACTCTTCTTTATCTGCATCTACATACACATCGCCCGAGGCCTATATTACGGATCATATCTCTACAAAGAAACCTGAAACATCGGCGTAGTCCTCCTGCTACTAGTTATAATAACAGCCTTTGTCGGCTATGTTCTACCATGAGGGCAAATATCTTTTTGGGGTGCCACAGTAATTACAAATCTCCTGTCCGCCGTGCCATATATAGGAAACACGCTAGTCCAATGAATCTGAGGAGGATTCTCAGTAGATAACGCAACACTAACACGATTCTTCGCATTTCACTTCCTACTACCATTTATTGTTGCCGCCACAACCATCATTCACCTCCTATTCCTGCACGAAACAGGATCAAACAACCCAATAGGACTAAACTCAGACGCAGACAAAATCTCTTTCCACCCGTACTTCACGTACAAGGACCTACTAGGGTTCACAATCACACTACTAGCTTTAACGCTACTAGCACTATTCTCCCCCAACCTCCTAGGAGACCCAGAAAACTTCACCCCCGCCAACCCTCTAGTTACCCCCCCACACATTAAGCCAGAATGATACTTCTTATTTGCCTATGCCATCCTACGATCAATTCCAAACAAGCTCGGAGGAGTCCTTGCACTACTATTTTCCATCCTAGTATTAATAATCGTGCCACTGTTACACACCTCAAAACAACGAGGACTAACATTCCGCCCAATTACCCAATTCTTGTTCTGAACCCTAGTGGCAGACATAGCCATCCTGACATGAGTCGGGGGTATGCCAGTAGAACACCCATTTATCATCATTGGACAAATTGCATCCGCATTATACTTTATATTGTTCCTCATTTTTATACCACTAGCAGGGTGATTAGAAAATAAAGCACTACAATAAGCTCGCCCTAGTAGCTCAGCCTAAAAGCATCGGTCTTGTAATCCGAAGATCGGAGGTTAAACTCCTCCCTAGCGCCCAGAAAAGAGAGATTTTAACTCCCGCCCCTGGCTCCCAAAGCCAGAGTTCTAAACTAAACTATTTCCTGG